GCTGAGATTCGCGCTGGAAGATCCACTTTCCATTTTAATAAAGTTAAAGAGAAAGTTCGAAAACATATTTATTCCCCCTCAGAGGGAGAAATGCACTGGAGTAACGATGTGTACCATGCACCTGAATATACATATGGTAATGTTCATCTCTTACCAAAAACAAGTCATTTATGGATATTATCAGGAGGTCTGTGCAGATCCAGTATAGTGCCTTTTTCGCTCCACAAGGATCAAGATCAAATGAATGTTCATTCTGTTGAACCGAGACATATTTCTGACCTCTCAGTGACTAATGATCGAGTGAGACACAAATTGTTTAGTTCGAATCCTTACGGTAAAAAAGGGGGGGTTCTTGATTATTCAAGACCTGATCAAATCATATCCAATGGTCATTGGAATTTCATATATCCGGCCATTCTCCACGAGAATTCTAATTTATTGGCTAAAAGGCGAAGAAATAGATTCATCATCCCATTCCAATCTGATCAAGAACGAGAAAAAGAACTAATGTCCCGTTCCGGTATCTCGATTGAAATACCCATAAATCGTATTTTACCTAGAAATAGTATTCTTGCTTATTTCGACGATCCCCTATACAGAAGAAGCAGTTCGGGAATTAATAAATATGGGACTATAGGGGTGGGTTCAATCGTCAAAAAAGAGGATTTGATTGAGTATCGAAGGGCAAAAGAATTTAGGCCAAAATACCAAATGAAAGTAGATCGATTTTTTTTCATTCCCGAAGAAGTGCATATCTTACCCGGATCTTCGCCCATAATGGTACGGAACAATAGTCTCATTGGAGTAGATACACGAATCGCTTTAAATACAAGAAGCCGAGTAGGCGGATTGGTCCGAGTGGAGAGAAAAAAAAAAAGGATTGAACTGAAAATATTTTCTGGGGATATCTATTTTCCTGGAGAGACAGATAAGATATCCCGGCACTGCGGCATCTTGATACCACCAGGAATGGGAAAAAAAAATTCTAAGGAATCCAAAAAATTGAAAAATTGGATTTATGTCCAACGGATTACACCTACCAAGAAAAAGTATTTTGTTTCAGTTCGACCCGTAGTCACATATGAAATAGCTGATGGGATAAATTTAGCAACGCTTTTCCCCCAGGATCCGTTGCAGGAAAGGGATAATGTGCAACTACGAATTGTCAATTATATCCTTTATGGAAATGGCAAACCAATTCGAGGAATTTATCACACAAGTCTTCAATTCGTTCGAACTTGTTTAGTATTGAATTGGAACCGAGACCGAAATGGTTCTATAGAAGAGGTTCATGCTTCCTTTGTTGAAGTAAGGGCAAATGATCTGATTCGAGATTTCATAAGAATTGATTTAGTGAAGTCCTCTATTTTGTATATCGGAAAAAGGAATGATACGGCAAGTTCGGGATTGATCCCCAATAATGGATCAGATCGCACCAATATCAATCCTTTTTATTTCAAGGTGAGGATTCAACCACTTACCCAGCATCAAGGGACTATTCGTACGTTGCTGAATAGAAATAAGGAATATCCATCTTTTCTGATTTTGTCATCATCCGATTGTTTTCGAATTGGCCCATTCAATGGTTCGAAATCTCACAAAGTGACAAAAGAATTAATTAAAGAAGATCCCGCGATTCCCATTAGGAATTCATTGGGTCCCTTAGGGATTGTACCTAAAATCACGAATTTTTATTCATTTTACTATTTCTATTTATTCTATTTAATAACTCATAATCAGATCTTGTTAAATAAATATTTGCTACTTGACAATTTCAAACAGACTTTACAAGGACTTCCATATTATTTAATGGATGAAAATGGAAGAATTTATAATCCCGATTCATGCATCATTTTGAATCCATTCGATTTGAATTGGTGCTTTCGCCCTCACGATTATTGTGAGGAGACATCCACAATAATTAGCCTTGGACAGTTTATTTGTGAAAATGTATGTATATCCAAATACGGACCACACATAAAATCGGGTCAAGTTCTAATTGTTCACGTTGACTCCTTAGTAATAAGATCAGCTAAGCCTCATTTGGCTACTCCAAGAGCAACTGTTCATGGCCATTGTGGAGAAATCCTTTATGAAGGAGATACATTAGTTACATTTATATATGAAAAATCGAGATCGGGTGATATAACACAAGGTCTTCCAAAAGTGGAACAAGTGTTAGAGGCGCGTTCGATTGATTCAATATCGATGAACCTAGAAAAGAGGGTTGAGGGTTGGAACGAACGTATAACAAGAATTCTTGGAATTCCTTGGAGATTCTTGATTGGCGCTGAACTAACCATAACGCAAAGTCGTATCTCTTTGGTTAATAAGATCCAAAAGGTTTATCGATCCCAGGGGGTGCAGATCCATAATAGGCATATAGAGATTATTGTACGTCAAATAACATCAAAAGTGTTGGTTTCAGAAGATGGAATGTCTAATGTTTTTTCACCTGGAGAACTTATCGGATTGTTGCGAGCAGAACGAACAGGGCGCGCTTTGGAAGAAGCGATCTGTTACCGAGCCATCTTATTGGGAATAACGAGGGCGTCTCTGAATACTCAAAGTTTCATATCCGAAGCGAGTTTTCAAGAAACCGCTCGAGTTTTAGCAAAAGCCGCTCTACGAGGTCGTATTGATTGGTTGAAAGGCCTGAAAGAGAACGTTGTTCTGGGGGGGATGATGCCTGTTGGTACCGGATTCAAAGGATTAGTCCAACGTTCAAGGCAACACAGCAACATTCCTTTGGAAATCAAGAAGAAGAATCGATTCGAGGAGGAAATGGAAATGAGAGATATTTTGTTCCACCACATAGAATTATTTAGTTCTTGCATCCCCAAAAATTTACCTGATACATCAGAACGATCATTTACGGAATTTCATGACAGATTCATTCTTTTCTTTTAACTATCTAGTCCTGGTCATTTGATTTGGTAATAAAGATAATAACGAATAGAAAGCAATTAGTGACTTGAACCATGTATTAACGTAACGGTCAATCTCCGGTAGAAGGTTCCGTCGGAACAATTATTTATTTCAGGTACCTCTAAAAAAAAAAAAAAAGAGAGAGAAAGTGTGGGGAGAAATGACAAGAAGATATTGGAACATGAATTTGGAAGAGATGATGGAAGCAGGAGTTCATTTTGGTCATGGTACTAGGAAATGGAATCCTAGAATGGCACTTTACATCTCTGCAAAGCGTAAAGGTATTCATATTACAAATCTTACTAGAACTGCTCGTTTTTTGTCAGAAGCCTGTGATTTAGTTTTTGATGCAGCGAGTATAGGAAAACACTTCTTAATAGTTGGTACCAAAAATAAAGCAGCTGATTCAGTAGCATCAGCTGCAATAAGAGCTCGGTGTCATTATGTTAATAAAAAATGGCTCGGTGGTATGTCAACGAATTGGTCCACTACAGAAATGAGACTTCATAGATTCAGGGACTTGAGATCGGAACAAAATACGGGGAAACTCAACTGTCTCCCGAAAAGAGATGTAGCAATGTTGAAGAGGCAATTATCTCAATTGCAAACATATCTGGGCGGGATCAAATATATGACGGGGTTACCCGATATTGTAATCATCGTTGATCAGCAAGAAGAATATACGGCTCTTCGAGAATGTCTGACTTTGGGGATTCCGACAATTTGTTTAATCGACACAAATTGTGACCCGGATCTCGCAGATATTTCGATTCCAGCGAACGATGACGCTATAGCTTCAATCCGATTGATTCTTAACAAATTAGTATCCGCAATTTGTGAGGGCCGTTCTAGCTATATAAGAAATTGTTGATTAATAATAGGATAAGTCAATGACTTTGGAAACTCCATAAATGGATTGAATCGGTTACTATCCTTGAGTCTCAAAAAAGAGATAAAAATCGCTGGGAATATTATGCGATCGCTTGGTATCCGAAATATACGATTAAAGCAGGCGAGTTGAGAAAGAGATAAGAGATGGCTGAATCAAAATAATTCCTTTTTAAGTTCTATTTCTGTCAGAGGGCAATATGAATGTTCGACCCTGTTCCATCAACTCACTAAAAGTGTTATACGATATATCCGATGTGGAAGTAGGCCAACATTTTTATTGGCAAATAGGGAGTTTCCAAGTCCATGCCCAAGTACTTATCACTTCTTGGGTTGTAATTGCTATCTTATTAGGTTCAGCCACTCTAGCTGTTCGGAATCCACAAACCATTCCAACCGACGGTCAGAATTTCTTCGAATATGTCCTTGAATTCATTCGAGACTTGAGCAAAACTCAGATTGGAGAAGAATATGGTCCTTGGGTTCCCTTTATTGGAACTATGTTCCTATTTATTTTTGTTTCTAACTGGTCAGGTGCTCTTTTACCCCGGAAAATCATACAGTTACCGCATGGGGAGTTAGCTGCGCCCACGAATGATATAAATACTACTGTTGCTTTAGCTTTACCTACGTCAGTGGCATATTTCTATGCGGGTCTTACCAAAAAAGGATTGGGTTATTTCGGTAAATACATTCAACCAACTCCAATACTTTTACCAATTAACATCCTAGAAGATTTCACAAAACCTTTATCACTTAGTTTTCGACTTTTCGGGAATATATTAGCTGATGAATTAGTAGTTGTTGTTCTTGTTTCTTTAGTACCTTCGGTGGTTCCTATACCCGTCATGTTCCTTGGATTATTCACAAGCGGGATTCAAGCTCTTATTTTTGCAACTTTAGCCGCAGCTTATATAGGCGAATCCATGGAGGGTCATCATTGACTAGCTTCCGAAATGGTCTTTTTTTTTTTCTCAAAAAAAAAAAAAGAAGCTTATCCCAACTCATGGGCGTCTCAAGATAATTGACTCGGGGAACATGATATATACAAATACCGGTATATACGATCTAGAGTAGGAGCAAGAAAAAAAAAAATGTACGATATTAGAGAATTGTAAAAAAAAAAAAGGAAAGAGATCGAAAAGATCTTTTTCCTAAGATTCCTGTTTGGCCCATTTATGTCATACCTCTCCAATCGATATTCTATTTATATTTGTTCATTCAGTCAATTACGATTCATAATTTAAATAAGAATTGTTATGTTATCTGTTTCCGATGTGCGCCTAAACAAAAAAAAAAAGAAAAACTATATATATTATTAAGTTAGGTAGGTCTAGCTAGGTATATGTAAGGGCTATAAGTCAATCCCCGTATATGTTTCGAAGAATGATTCTAGAATCCGATTCAATACAAGATACAGATAGTTTGTTTACATTATGAAAGAAACACATGTATATGTGCTATTAGATATTCACTAGTTATATATGGGCTACCCATATATTTCCCATCCCACTGAATTTAGATGGATGCCAATGCAAGCCCTTCCGTTTTATCTGTAACTGTGGATTGAATGAATAAACAAATGAAGTCAAGCATATCGAAGAGAAAGAGCGGAGAATTGAAAGAATGGAATGGTTCGGAACAAAGAAATGGAAGAATTAGAATCGTATAGATTTACAAAGACTCCATGGATAGGAACTAAAAACGAGATATCGAAGTAGTTCTGATGATTCAGTAATATTGTCATTTCAATTCAGAGTTCTTAGTTTTTTTTTTTTTCCGGATAGGTCTTAGTGATGTTAAGTAATAATTCATTGGTTGATTGTATCATTAACCATTTCTTTTTTTTTTTTTTTTGTACGAGGAACTTAATATGAATCCACTGATTTCTGCTGCTTCCGTTATTGCTGCTGGATTGGCTGTAGGACTTGCTTCTATTGGACCTGGAGTTGGTCAAGGTACTGCTGCGGGACAAGCCGTAGAAGGTATCGCAAGACAACCAGAAGCAGAAGGTAAAATACGAGGTACTTTATTGCTTAGTCTGGCTTTTATGGAAGCTTTAACGATTTACGGACTGGTCGTGGCATTAGCGCTTTTATTTGCGAATCCTTTTGTTTAATCCTATAAATTGAAAAATACATACTTCCATTTTCTTATTTGATTGCCGTGGGCTTGTCGAATTATATCAAAACTTCATCCCTACAATCACTTCTTCGTTGAGACAATATCCCCCGGATGGATTGATTTGAGGATGAGGAATTAACATAGCAGACCCACTCGATTTCTTCCCTCCCATTCTTATTCTTAATGGAAACTTTTTTTTTTTACTTTTAGGAAGTGTTGCAACGAACGAGGTATTTCTCAATTGACATGAGACCTGGGACTAATAAATAGATTAGGAATTTAGAAAAAATGTTTATTAAAAATTATTCATATTTATAATAAGGAAATTCATAATAATAATAAAAAAGAAATCAATAAAAAAAGGGGGGCGAAGTGATACAAAAGGAACTCTGTTCAAATTTGTTAGTCCTATCTATAAGTCTATAAGAGGAAAGCATATGAAAAATGTAACCGATTCTTTCGTTTCCTTGGGTCATTGGCCATCCGCTGGGGGTTTCGGGTTTAATACCGATATTTTAGCAACAAATCTAATAAATCTAAGTGTAGTGCTTGGTGTATTGATCTTTTTTGGAAAGGGAGTGTGTGCGGGTTGTGTATTTCAAGAATAGGCTGGATCCAACCGGCTGCACTTTTTTTTTTGAAAAAGTTATAAATAGGAAAGAAAGGTGCACAATCTCGACGAATTACTTCTGAATTTATTCAGAAATCATATGTAAGAACCATAGCATTTCGTGACTTATTGGTAAATCCACTTTGATTCTCTATCAGCCAATACCAATAATGTGGGACCATTAACATGGTTAAAGCTAAGCCGATTGAAGTCCAGGCACAACATGGTACTCTTTCTACCACTACGTTAGTACGGAGATGGTTTCAAAAAAAAAAATGAATAGTTGTCAATTTATCCGATATAGAACACTCATATCGATAAAATGATTTGAACCGTTTACTGGAAAAATGGGTGTCTCACCTTTTTTTATCCAATGTTGAATCGATGACCTATGTATAAAATAAGAAGAATTTTTTGGATTTGCAGAAAAAAAAAAAAAGAAAAAGAAACAACTTTGCTGACAATGACAGATTTTTTGTCGGGTCGGAAGAGTCCTCTGAATATTCTGGTCTTGTATCAGTTTCGATATCTTGGAATACGAACAGAGAAGAGAGGGTAGGCTCATTATATTAAAATATGGGGAATGCCCTATTAAGTAACTGAGTGTGAGAGCCAAATGAATCGAAAGATTCATGTTTGGTTCGGGAAGAGATCATGGAAGTGAAGTTGTGAAATGAATGGGAAGATAATCTACTTTCATTAAGTGATTTATTAGATAATCGAAAACAGAGGATCTTTAGTACTATTCGAAATTCAGAAGAACTACGTGAAGGAGCCATTGAACAGCTAGAAAAAGCCCGGGCTCGCTTACGAAAAGTGGAAATCGAAGCAGATGAGTTTCGAGTCAATGGATACTCTGAGATAGAACGAGAAAAATGGAATTTGATTAATGCCACTTATGAGAATTTGGAACGATTAGAAAATTACAAGAATGAAACCGTTCGTTTTGA